TAATCAGTAAATTTGATAGAGAATCGGGATCGAGTTTAAATTGGAAGGGCCTCTCTTTATTTTCAGAAAAAGAACAAGGAAGGATTGGTTCAGAAAAAAGAGCCAAATTTTTAAAATTTTTATTGAATACAATTCTAACTAGCCCTAATGGTCAAAAAACAAAACAAAAATTTGTAATAAAAGAAATCAGTAAAAAAGTCCCTAGATGGTCATACAAACTTATTACCGAATTTGAATTCCTGTCGGGCGCAGCTCATGAAGGCCTACCGTTAGATTATCAGATACGTTCAAGAAAAAAGGATCGTGTAATAATTTATAGGCCCGCTAAACGTACTCGAAAAGCAAGTGTCAAAAATTGGGTGTCTATTAGAGACTATTCAGAAGAATCCGATTTTCGTCGAGAATTTATCAAGGGTTCTATGCGTGTTCAAAGGCGTAAAACGGTTATTTCGAAATTGTTTCAAGCAAATGTGCATTCCCCTCTTTTTTTGGACAGAATAAAAAAAGAACCCTTTTTCTCTTTTAAGATCCCTGAACGGATGAATTTTTTTTTTCTAAATTGGATGGGTAAAGGATCAGAATTAAAAGATTATCCGGAGGAACAAAAAAAAAGTCAAAAGGAAGAACAAGAAAACAAAATAAAGGAAAAAACGTGGATAGAAATCGCGGAAGCCTGGGATTTCGTTCCATATCCACAAGCAGCAAGAGGTTTAATTTTAATAATTCAATCAATTTTTAGAAAATATATTTTATTACCTTCCTTGATAATAGTTAAAAATATTGGGCGTATTTTATTATCTCAACCTCCCGAATGGGCTGAGGACTTCGATGAGTGGAATAGAGAAAAACATATTATATGTACCTATAATGGTGTTCAAGTATCAGAATTCGAACTTCCCAGAAATTGGTTTAAAGATGGTATTCAGATAAAAATAGTATTTCCTTTCTATTTGAAACCTTGGCACAGATCCAAATTGAGGACATCTTTTTCTTCTTATAAAGATCTAAATAAAGAACAACAACAATTTTATTTTTTAACGGCTTGGGGAGCGCAAACTACCCTTCCCTTTGGTTCTGTCTCTCCAAAACCTTCCTTTTTTAAGCCTATTTTTAAAGAACTAAAAAAAAACATTAAAAAAACGAAAAACAATAATTTAAAAGTTCTAAGAGTTTTAAAAGAAAGAACAAAATATTTTCTACAAGATTCAAAAGAACCAAAAGGAGTGATTATTAAAAACGTTTTACTTCTGTTTATAAAAAGAATAAAAAACGAACTCTTAAAAGTACATCCAACTAGATTATTTCTATTCAGAAAAGTGCATGAATCCGGCGAAACTAACAAAAAAAAAGATTCTATAATCAGGAATCAGATAATTAACAACTCGTTTATAAAAATAAAATCGACAGATAATACAAATTATTCACTGAGAGATAAAAAACTGAGAGATAAAAAAATTAAAAATCTGACTGATAGAACAAGCACAATAAGAAAGAAAACAAAGGGTCTTATGAAAGAAAAAAACAGTAACGCCAAGAAAAGAAGTAGTCCTAACAAAACAAGTTTTAATGGAAAAGAAAAATCACCAAAAAATTTTTATAAAATCTTAAAAATAAAAAGAAGAAGCACTCGACTAATCTATAAATTCTATTTGTTTATAAAAATTTTCATTAAAAGAATATTCATCGATATCTTTCTATGTATCATTCATATTGTCAGAATTCCTACACAACTCCTTCTTGAATCAAGAAATTTGTGTTTTGATAAATACATTTACAATAATAAAACAAACAAAGAAAAAAAAAAAGAAATTTATTTTTTTTCGACTATAAAAAGTGCGCTTTACAATATTAAAAATAGTAAGAGGAATTCACGTCTTTTTTTTGACTTATCCTCCTTATCACAAGCATATGTATTTTACAAATTATCACAAACCCAAGTTATTCATTTGTATAAGTTAAGATCTATTTTTGAGTATCATGGAACTCCTTTTTTTCTTAAGACTGCAATACAAAATTTTTTAACACAAGGAATATTTCATTCCGAATTAAGACATACTAAACTTTCAAGTTATGAAACGAATGAATGGAAAAGCTGGTTAAGAGGTCATTATCAATACAATTTATCTCAGATTAGATGGTCTGGATTAATACCAAAAAAATGGCGAACTACAATAAATGAAGGCGTTATGACCCCAAATAAAGATTTAACAAAATGGAATTCGTATGAAAAAGAACGATTACTTTATCACAAAAAACAAAAGGATTTTAAAGTATATCCATTACCAAACCAAAAAGAAAATTTTCCAAAATACTATATATATGATCTTTTATCATATAAATCTATTAATTCTGAAATTAAGAAGTCCTCATATATTATTTATGGATCACTATCAGAATTAAAAAACAACAAAAAAAATACTTTTAATTACAACAATAATAAACAAAATTTTTTTGAAAACCTGGAGGAAATTCCTATCAATCATTATCTAGAAAAGGGTGA